ACGAGCAATGCCGTCGCCCACTTGAAGTACGGTACCGGTATTCACAATTTTTACTTCTCTATTGTATTGTTCAATACGTTCACGGATAATATTACTAATTTCGTCGGCTCGAAGGGTTACCATTAGTGTTTCTTTATTATTTTTTTAAGGAAGCAAAAAAAAAAAATAATGCCTAAACTATAAAAATTAGAAGTAGAAGGGCTAATCCGTTATTTCTTCCATGGCCCCGAGAATGCCAATATTAGCACGAATCGTACGGAAATGTAACTCACTATTCAAGCAACTATTCAGAGTCCCTAGAGCTCCTTGTAAGGCTTGTTGAAAAACTCTTTGTCGGACCTGATTAATCGCTCTTTGTTGTTCAAAACGAAGGGTTTCATTTTTGTAATTTTCTAATCGTTCCAAACTATCACTAGTAGCATTAATCAAATTTACTTTTTCTCGTTCTATTTCAGAGTATCCATTCATTCGATACTCCTCTGCTTCCACTTCCACTTTACGTAAGCGAACCCGAGCCCTTTCGAGTTGATCAATGGCCCCTTTACGTAATTCTTCCGAATTTCGAATAGTACTCAAAATCCTCTGTTTTCGATTATCTAATAAATCATTTAATGAAAGTAGATTATATTACCATTAAACAACTTCCATAATCTCTTCCCGAACCAAACATGAATCTTTCGATTCATTTGGCTCTCACGCTCAATTATTTATTTTTTATGGTATGAATACTTCCCATTTTTTTATTTAATTTAATGAGCTTACCCTCTCTTTTCTGTTTGCATTCAACCATATCGAAACTTATACAAGACCAGAATATTAGGAGGACTCTTCTGACTATACCAGACAAAAATTTATAATGGCCAGCAAAGTTGTTTTTTTATTTGTATTTTTTTTTATTTTTCTTTAAATCCAAAAATTCTTCTTTTTTTATACATAGGTTGTCGGTTCGGCATTGGATAAAAAAGGTAAGGTGCCCTTTTTTTCTAGCTTTTTTACTAAATTAAATGGTTCAAATTATTTTATCGATATGAGTGTTGTATATCAGATAAATTCCCAATTATTCCTTTTTAAACCGTTTTGGTACTAATGTAGTGGTAGAAAGAATACCATATTTATTGCCTGGACTTTAAACAATTTAGCTTTAACCATGTTAACGGTCTCACATTATTGGTTGATAGAGAATCAAAGTGTATTTACCAATGAATCACGAAATGCTATGGTTCTCACATATGATTTCCGAATTTATTCAGAAGTAATTCGTCGAGATCGTGCACCTTTTTTCTATTTATCCTATAAAAAATACCATAAATAAAGTGCAGCTGGATCGATCCAACTCATTCTTGAAATACACAACTCGCACACACTCCCTTTCCAAAATAAATCAATACACCAAGCACTATACTTAGATTTATTGGATTTGTTGCTAAAATATCGGTATTAAACCCGAAACTCCCGGCGGACGTCCAGTGGCTCAAAGAAACGAAAGAATCGGTTACATTTTTCATATGCTCTCCTCTTATAGATAAAACTAACAAAGAACAGACGGAATTCCGTTTGTTTGTATCACTTCGCTCGCCCCTTTTTTGATCGATTCCATTTCTTTTTTTATTAATTTCATTTCCACTTTTTTAATGGGAATAGATTTAATCTAGTAATTTTGTTTTAAATTTATTATTTAGTTTCCAACTTAATTTCAATAAATCAATAAAAAAATAAAATAAGATATTTTTTATTATTTATTATTTTATTAGATTAGTTATATTATAGGATTAGGTATTTAGATTAGGTTTATTGTACTAAACCTAAACTAAGGACAGAAAGGAAGAAAGTGAGCGTATTAGGTCTAAGATTAAATAGGATTAAACAAAAGGATTTGCAAATAAAAGTGCTAATGCCACAACCAATCCATAAATTGTTAAAGCTTCCATGAAAGCTAGACTAAGCAATAAAGTACCTCGTATTTTACCTTCTGCTTCTGGTTGTCTTGCAATACCTTCTACAGCTTGGCCTGCAGCAGTACCTTGACCAACCCCAGGTCCAATAGAAGCAAGCCCTACGGCCAATCCAGCAGCAATAACAGAAGCGGCAGAAATCAGTGGATTCATGGTAAATTCCTCGTACCAAAAAAAAAGAAATGGTTAATGATACAATAAACCAATGAATTATTACTCATTTTCTCATTAAGATTCAACAGTCGGGGTAACTAAAAACTCCGAATTGAAACGATAGCCAAATTGAATTACTGAACAGAATCGTCCGAACTATCTCGTTTTTACTTTTCACCCATAATGAAGTTTTTGTAAATCCATATGCATACAGCTCCTTCTAGTTATTGCATTTCTTTGTTTCTAATCATTATTTCATTCAATTCTTCGTTCTTTACTACTAATTACTAATAATATTAATATTCTACAATTCTACAATCAAAAATAAAAAAGAAGGACTTGACTTATATTGAAATCCATCTACATATAATGTGAGCTATAATCAATGCAATCAAAATTCATCAACAAAAAAATAAAAAATTTTTATTTATATATTTATATTTAAAATTGATATTTAAAATAAAATATTTATATTTATTATATTTATTATGTTTATTATTATATTTTTTATTATTCTATTTTCTTTATTAATATAATTAATTAAATTAATATAATTAATTAAATATAGTATTAAATTTAAATATAGTATTAAATATAGTATAGTAGCAATATAATACTTACTATTTTTTTTATAGTTATAATAATATTTGTTACAGTAATATTTATAGTAATATTTTTGAGTAACTTTTTTGAGTATTTTTCGAATTTTGGATATAGTATTTTAAGTTTAAGATTCTCAATTATAAAAATAATTATAAAAATACTAATTATACCTTAATTATATCTAATTATATTATTATATATTATATTATTATATATACAATATAAATATATAAGTATATATAAGTATATAATATAAGTATAGTAAACATAGTACTATACTAACTAATAAATCTAACTAATAAATATCTAATATAATATTCTAATTAATAAGTATCTAATATCTCTTTAATATTACATATACATTTATATCTTCAATAACGTAAATTATATCTTCAATAACGTAAATCGCCCACATTTTTATAGAAAATAATATATGACCTCCCCAACCCATCTTTTGAAAATTCCATAATATCGTTCATCTTTTGCATTACAATTCTAGGTCGTATAGTACAATTCTAGGTCGTATAGTTAGTTATATATATTTTTTTATATTATACTCCCTAACCAATTGTATTATATACATGGACTAAGATAAGCTTAATAAAAAAAACTATTTTGAAAACTAATAATAATAATAAATCAATGATGACCCTCCATGGATTCGCCTATATAAGCCGCGGCTAATGTTGCAAAAATAAGAGCTTGAATACCACTTGTAAATAATCCAAGAAACATTACAGGTATAGGAACTACTAAAGGGACTAAAGAAACAAGAACAACAACTACTAATTCGTCAGCCAATATATTCCCAAAAAGTCGAAAACTAAGAGATAAAGGTTTTGTAAAATCTTCTAGGATGTTAATTGGTAAAAGGATTGGAGTTGGTTGAATGTATTTCCCGAAATAACCCAATCCTTTTTTGCTAATACCCGCATAAAAATATGCGACTGAGGTAAGTAAAGCTAAAGCAACAGTAGTATTGATATCGTTCGTGGGCGCAGCTAATTCCCCATGAGGTAATTGTATGATTTTCCAAGGTAAAAGAGCGCCTGACCAGTTAGAAACAAAAATAAATAGGAACATAGTTCCAATAAAGGGAACCCAAGGACCATATTCTTCTCCAATCTGAGTTTTGCTCAAGTCTCGAATAAATTCAAGGACATATTCGAAGAAATTCTGACCGTCGGTCGGAACAGTTTGTGGATTTCGAACAGATATGATTACTGAACCTAGTAAGATAGCAATTACGACCCAAGAAGTAATAAGTACTTGTGCGTGGATTTGTAAACCTCCTATTTGCCAATAGAGATGCTGACCTACTTCCACACCCGATATATCGTATAAACCCTTCAGTATTTTAATAGAACATGGTATAACATTCATATTGTCCTCTGCCAGAAATTGAACTTCAAAAAGAAATTATTTTGATTCAACCATTTCCTTCTCAACTCACCAATTTGAATCATTACATTAATTGCATATTTAGGATACCAAAAAATGACACAATATCATAATGGAATATCAATATCCCCAGTACTTTTTTTATCTCTCTTTTTTTGCTTAAGAATTTCTGATTCTGATTAAGAATAATTGATTATTCTTAATCAGAATCAACGAGTTCTTATATAGCTAGAACGCCCCTCACAAATTGCGGATACTAATTTGTTAAGAACTAATCGGATTGAAGCTATAGCATCATCGTTGGCTGGAATCGAAATATCCGCGAGATCTGGGTCACAATTTGTATCGATTAAACAAATTGTCGGAATTCCCAAAATTGCACATTCTCGAAGGGCCGTATATTCTTCTTGCTGATCAACGATGATCACAATATCAGGCAATCCTGTCATATATTTGATCCCGCCGAGATATGTCTGCAAGGTAGATAATTTTCTCTTCAACATTGCTGCATCTCTTTTGGGAAGACGATTAAGTTTCCCCTTCTTTTGTTCTGCTCTTAAGTCCCTCAATTTTTGAAGTCTCGTTTCCGTGGTAGACCAATTCGTTAACATACCTCCCAGCCATTTTTTATTAACATAGTGACACCGGGCCCTTATTGCAGCTGATGCTACTAAACCCGCTGCTTTATTTTTAGTACCAACGATTAATAAGTTTTTTCCTCTACTTGCTGCATCAAAAACCAAATCACAGGCTTCTGATAAAAAACGAGCAGTTCTAGTAAGATTCGTAATATGAATACCTTTACGCTTTGCAGAGATGTAAGGGGCCATTTTAGGATTCCATTTCTTAGTACCATGACCAAAATGAACTCCCGCCTCCATCATCTCTTCCAAATTTATGTTCCAATATCTTCTTGTCATTTTTCCCACACTTCCTTTTTTCTTTTATTTCTTTTAACAAAGAGACAAGGTACCCTGAAATAAATAATTGTTCCGATGGAACCTTCCGCCAGAAATTGACCGTGTTGATACAGGGACCAACAACCTATTAATAATTTCTTTTATTTTATTTTAAAAATTCTTAATTATAATTATTTTTATTTATTCATTTTTTTCTATTAATTACTAAATTACAATTACTTTATTACCGAATAAATATTCGGACCGAAAAAAGATAGTAAAAAAAAAAGAATCAGCTCTTAAGCTTAGGAATCATGAAATTGCGTAAATCATTTTTCTGATGTCTCATGGAAATTATTTTGTTCTTCGGTCCAAAATAATTATCTATGGTGTAACAAAATATCTTTCATTTCCAAGTCGAATAGGTTCTTTCTTTTGATCTCGAAATAAACGTTCTTGTCTTGCCTTGAACGGTACATTAATTTTTGGAATCCGGATCCGGTACCAACCGGAATAATCCCCCCCAGAACAACGTTCTCTTTCAGGCCTTTCAACCAATCAATACGACCTCGTAAAGCAGCTTTTGCTAAAACTCTAGCAGTTTCTTGAAAACTTGCTTCAGATATAAAACTTTGAGTATTTAGAGATGCCCTCGTTATTCCCAATAGGATTACCCGATAAGAGATCGCTTCGTCCAAAGCGCGTCCTGCTCGTTCCGCTCGCAACAATCCGACTAATTCGCCAGGTAAAAAAACATTAGACATTCCATCTTCCGAAACCAACACTTTTGATGTTACTTGACGTACAATAATTTCTATATGTCTATTATGTATATGTACTCCCTGGGATCGATAAACCTTTTGGATTTTATTAACCAGAGAAATACGACTTTGAGCGATGATTAGCTTAGCTCGAATCAAGAATCCCCAAGGTATTCCAAGAATTCTTGGAATACGTTCATTCCAACCTTCCACTCTCCTTTCGAGGTTCATTGATATTGAATCAATCGAACGCACTTCTAAGATTTGTTCCACTTTGGGGAGACCTTGCGTTATGTCACCCGATCTTGATTTTTCATATATAAATGTGACTAATGTATCTCCTTCGTAAAGGATTTTTCCATAATGGCCATGAACAGTTGCCCCTGGAGTGGCCAAATAGGGTTTAGCGGATCTTATAACTAAGGAATCCAGACGAACAATTAGAATTTGACCAGAATTTTTTACATATGGTTCGTCTTTGAATAAACATACATTTTCGCAAAAAAATTGTCCAAGGCTAATTATTGTCGATGTTTCTTTCCAATAATCATGATGTAAAAAGCACCAATTTAAATGGAGTGGATTAAAAATGATGTTACTGCATGGATCGGGATTATAAATCCGCCTATTTTCACTTATTAAACAGTATTTAAGTACTTGTTGAAGTGCTTGGAAAGTTTGTTTCAAATTGTCAAGTAGCAAATATTTCTTTAACAAGATCTGATTATAAGTTATTAAATGGTAAGATGAATAAACATTCGTTATTTTAGGTACAATAACCCCTAGAGGACCCAACAAATCCATAATGGGGATTATGGAATCTGATTTTTTTGTCATATTATTGTATTTCGAAGCATTGAGTGGACCAATTCTAAAACAATCGGATGATGACAAAATTATCAAAGATTGGTATTCCTTATTTCGATTCAACAATGTACCAATACCAATAGTACCTCGATGTTGGGTAAGTGATGGAATCTTCACCTTAGGATAAAAAGGATTTCTATTGGTACGATTTAATCCACGATCGAAAATTAATCCCGAACTTGCCCTATTATACCTTTTTCCAATAAACGAAATAGTGGATTTGACTAATTCCATTTTTATGAAGTCGCGAATCAGATTATTTGCCCTTACCCCAACAAAGGAAGCATGAACCTCTTCCATAGAACCACTTTTCTCTGGATTCCAATTCAATACTAAACAAGCTCGAACTAGTTGAATACTTGTGTGAGAAATTCCTCGAATTGACTTCCCGTTTCCATAAAGGATATAATTGACAACTCTAAGTTGGACATTATCCTTTTCCCGAAGGAGATCCTGAGGGAAAAGTATTGCGAAATTTATCCCATCAGCTATTTCATATGTGACTACGGGTCGAACCAAAACAAAATACTTTTTCTTGGTAGGTGTGATCCGTTGAACATAGATCCAACTTTTCAATTTTTTTGATTCCTTATCATTTTTGTTTTCTGTTTCCGGTGGTATCAAAATTCCGCTGTGCCGGGATATCTTATCTGTCTCTCCAGGAAAATAAATATCTCCGGAAAAGATTCTCAATTCAATATATTTTTTTTTTCTCTCCACTCGGACTAATCCGCCTACTCGGCTTCTTATATTTAAAGTGAGCTGTGTATCTACTCCAATGATACTATTGTTTCGGACCATTATGAACGAAGATCCGGGTAAGATATGTACTTCTTCGAGAATGAAAAAAAAACGATCTATTTTTATTTGGTATTTTGGACTAAATTCTTTTAATCCTTGATATTCAATCAAACCCTCTTTTTTTATAATTGAATTGACCTCCACGGTGCCATATTTAGTAATTCCGGAATTACTTCTTCTGTATCGTGGATCATCAAAAAAAGCAAGAATACTATTTCTACGTAAAATACCTTGTTTTGGTATTTCAATGGAAATACCAAAACAGGGTATTAATTCTTTCTCTCGTTCGTGATCATATTGTAATGGAATGAGAAATCTATTTCTTCGTTTTTTCGCCAAGAAATAAGAATCCTCTTGAATAATGGAAGGATATATGAAATTCCAATGACCATTAAATATCATCGGATCAAGTCTTAAAAAGCCAAGAATTTCTCCATCTTTTTTACCAGAAGCATCCAACAATTTATGTCTTACTCGATCATTAGTCATTGAGAAATCAGAGCTATATTCTTCTTCGACAGAAAAAGAATGAACATTCATTTGATCTTGATCCTTGCGGAGCGAAAAAGACACTATACTAGATCTGCACGGACTTCCCGCTAATATCCATAAATGACTTGTTTTTGGTAATAGATGAACATTACTATATGTATATTCAGGTGTATGGTGGACGTCGGTACTCCAGTGCATTTCCCCCTCAGATTCAGAATAAATATGTTTTCGGACTTTTTCTTTAAAATGAAAAGTGGACGTTCCGGCACGAATCTCCGCAATTACCTGTTCTGATTTTACATATTGACCATTTTGAACTAAAATCCAACTTTTTGTTGGAATATTCACATTATGTAGAATATCCCGACTTTCTATAGTTACATACAAATCTATAGAACATAGAAAAGCGGGATGCCCATGACGAGTACGTGTGGGATGAACCAAATCCTCATCGAATTTGATTTTTCCATTAGAAGGAGCTCGTACATGTTCGGCAGTGCCACCTGTGAATACTCCACCGGTATGAAAAGTTCTTAATGTTAGTTGAGTTCCCGGTTCTCCAATTGATTGACCCGCAATAATACCTACGGCTTCCCCCAATTCAACCAAGTCGCCATGAGTGGGACTCCGACCATAACATAATTGACAGATCCAAGATGTACTCCTACAAGTAAAGGGCGTTCGAATATATATTGATTGTGCTCGAAAGGTTATGAATCGATTAACAAGTCCAATTCCAATATCTTTATTTCGGGTGGCAAGACATCGTGGACCCATATATATATCGTCTGCTAATACACGACCAATTAATGTTTGAACAAAAATTTTTTCCGTCATACCGTTTCGAGGACTTACAGAAATACTTCGGATAGTGCCACAATCTGTTCTACGTACAATAATGTGTTGAACTACTTCAACAAGTCTACGTGTGAGGTATCCGGCATCTGATGTTCGTACAGCAGTATCGACAACCCCTTTGCGGGCTCCGTAACAGGAAATTATATATTCTGTCAAAGAAAGTCCTTCACGTAAATTGCTTTGAATGGGTAAATCAATCATTTGTCCCTGGGGATCCGACATTAATCCTCTCATACCTACTAATTGGTGTATTTGAGATGCATTTCCTCGGGCTCCCGAAAAGGACATTAGATATACTGGATTAGAAGGATCGGTCATCCGAAAATTAGGATTCATTTCTTGTCTAAAATATTCACTTGTAGCATACCATATCTCAATCGATTGACGTAATTTTTCTACTGCGTGTACATTCCCATAATGATAGTGTTTCTCCAAAATAAAATTTTGTTGCTCAGCATCTTGGACTAACCATCCCTTAGAAGGGATTGTTAAAAGATCATCAATCCCTAATGAAATAGATGTAGCAGTGGCTTGCTGGAAACCCAAAGTCTTTACTTGATCCAGGATATGTGATGTATATGCCATTCCGAAATGATCTATTAATCCGCTAATAAGTCGTTTCATAGCAGTTCCATTTATCACTTTATTGTGAAAGACCAGATCGGCCCGTTCTGCCATAAGTACCCCTTATATTTTTCTGATAAGTAGGATTCGACAATGAACCTGAGTCGGTGATTCGAAAACTTCCTTTCCTCAATCTTGATTCACCCAGAGATTCAAAAATTATGATACCAGTAAAATTGGAGAGACCCGAACTTCCACAGGTAAGGGCGTTACCTAATCTAATCCGCTAGTTTACATAGCGTATGAGTAGGCCCGACAAAACCCCTGTATGGCTTCCTCTATTTCTCGATAAAAAGAAATATGACCAAGAGTGGTTCGAATGTATATACAACGTATTTCTTTTTTTACACTTCCCAATATTAGATAGTGCCCATAAATTTCATGATAAGTACCCAAAGATTCATATCGAACTTCGATGGGAACTTCTCTTGAGACAATGACACGTTGATCTAGTCTCCATCGAAGCCACAAAGGGCTATCTAAACTGATTCGTTTCTGCCGATAAGCCCCAAGTGCATCATACGAATTACAAAAATAGGGTTCTTTCTCTTTCGTATACTTATAGTCATTATTGTCAACTGCTTTATTT